CTTATTGAGAAATCGATGTCTTACTCCATAAATAAAATTAGAGAAAACAAGAGAACAATAGCATGACAAATATTTGGTTTGGTCTGATTCAGGTGCGAACTCAGGTGCCAAATAGAAACATTGATAATTGATAAGGTTAATACTCAGCCCATTCAATGCCAGGCATAATGAGTTTAAGGGCCTCAAAATAACCTCTTTTCGTTCTATGAACTTTAAGGTGTATGAAGTCTCATATTTGACTCTTGGAGCGGAGCGGTAGAGACTCCATTTAACTTAGGTTGATTTAGGCCGGAGGCAGACCTAAGTCAAGGTAATCCTTCTTTGAAACACTTTGGTATTGCTCCTAGATTAGAATACAAATAATGAATCAGAGCACATGGAACCATATTGTTATCTTTTTTTTTTATCTTCCGGTAAAGGAAAAGGAAATAAAAATAGGGTGGACTAAGTAAATTTTTGCATCTCTTAATGAAAGAGCCCAATGCAAAAAAATGCATGTTGGGTCTTTGAAACAGTTCGAATCATTTCGATAATAATAAGTTTGATCTGTTTTACCGAGAAGGTCTACGGTTCGAGTCCGTATAGCCCTAATACATTTTTTTGTATAGATTTTATTTATTCAAAAGAACAACAATTCATTTTAATAGATCCAATTTCAATAGATCTAAACAGTATTTATCAAATCTCGTATAAAATACCCATCCCTCCTCATTAATTTAAATTTTCGTGGATAAATGACATATGACTTTTTTCTTCTTTTCTTGTCCACGATCAAAGGGTTAGTGATACACTTTTGCTTTGGTATATGCAATATCAGCTAATTTATGAAGTGAAAATCATGACATGATGCTGTCTAAAAACTCCAACCTGACGACCCAACCAAATCTAATCCTAAGTCACATGGGCCTAGGACCCATTCTTTTCTTGGTCTTGTATTTGTAGAAGTCCTCTGACTAATCGTTGTTTGGCAGACCAACATAACAACTCCAATTGATTGTTTTAGAGACGATGAATTGGTCCTAAATGTATCAACCTTAGTTATTCTATATTCTATCAGTTGAGTTTGTTGAGGGATTTGGTCTGTCGAATCGTTCGATAATGTGTGATTATTTCTCTAATGAAATAACTCGATTTTTTATTTCTGAGAGAGTCCCAGTGGGATAGGACAGGTTCAAAGTTTCTGATTATTTTTGATATAGAAAGATATGAGTTGCTATATGTAAAGTAAAGGTTCCTCACAACTCAAGGGATTTAATAAAATCAATTAAGAAAAATAGAAATTCAATCTAGGACAAGGAAAGGGGCTAAAATAAATATAACCATTCGATGTATTAGATTATGTTTATATATTATTTGATTCGTATCGAATCAATAGAAAGAATGATCTTATACTTAGATTTTAATGAAAATAATCCTTTGACTTTGAGTAGAATAGACTAGAAATACCTAGACTTTTTACCCCATATGACTACTCATACTTTCATAGTATATTTATACTTACTATACTACTATATTTTAGTATATTTATATATTATATTTAATTATTTAATCTTAATATATACTATCTTAATATATACTATATATTAGATATTGGTATATTTTAATTATAATTATATTTATAATTTTATATTTACAAAATTATTATAAAAATAGTTATATTATAATCTATATTTATATATATATTTATATACTTATATACTTATACTATTTATTTATATTATAATTTATTTATATTATACATATACTATTTAGGTAATAGTCAATATGTATAGTGTATACAATAAATAATATATATATATATATATATATATATATATATATATATATAACTCTAACATATATATAACTCTAACATAATATATAACATAAATATAATATAACATACTAGTATAATATAAATACTGATTGTAAGAGAAACCATTCGAGAGAAACCCGTACTAAAGTGAAAAAGTTTTGTTTGTATAATAGCATCTTATGTCTACATCATATCAAAATAGAATCGAAATAAAAAATAAATGTAAGTAGGATTTTATTTTCTTGAATGAATGTTTAAATTAAACAAGACATGTCCTACAGCAAACAAACTCTATGCAGTTTAATTTAATTAAACTCAATTCTTGTTTCGCCTAAGAAGTTCTGGATGAATTGACAATTCCAATGCGAATTCAGCCTATTCCACATTAAATTAACAGGAGTGCTTTTATGTTTCTGCTTCACGAATATGAGATTTTCTGGGCATTTCTAATAATATCAAGCGTTATTCCTATCTTAGCATTTGTAATTTCCGGAGTTTTAGCACCGATTAGGGAAGGGCCAGAGAAGCTCTCTAGTTACGAATCAGGTATAGAACCCATGGGAGATGCTTGGTTACAATTCCGAATCCGCTATTACATGTTTGCTCTAGTTTTTGTTGTTTTTGATGTTGAAACGGTCTTTCTTTATCCCTGGGCAATGAGTTTCGATGTATTGGGTGTATCCGTATTTATAGAAGCTTTAATTT